TTTTTTATTGAAAAGAATCAATAAGAATTTGTTATTATTTCGACTTTCTTATGTCATTAGGGAAACATAATTTGAGATCCAAATCTAAGAATCATTCACGAATTCGCAGTCAAGTCACAAGTCAACAGTTAACGGTTCAAATTTTTCATGAATTTTTTGTGACGGAAAACCCACATTTCCGTTTCAATAGAAAGTATAGAGGAAGCTTTTAGGTATTGCATATTTGGCGATACTATACAACCAAGCAGAGGGGTGGATCTAATAAAAAAAGGAATGGTTTCTTTTGGTTAAGGCAAACAGGATTCAAGATGCAAGTAAAAAAATAAAAAAGAAGTTCAGTAATCCACCCCAAACAAAAAAGGGGTTAATATTGTCATCTATTTTTTATTTTTTGGCGACATGGCCGAGCGGTAAGGCGGAGGACTGCAAATCCTTTTTTCCCCGGTTCAAATCTGGGTGTCGCCTGATCAACAAAAGACCTAAATTTTTATTGATATAACAAACCGAAATATTTCCTAGCTGGGGGCGGCGGTTGCTGCGCGCTTGATTCGAAGCATATGGAGGTTCTCCAAAGGTCTGTAACTTTTTGTGTCTAGGATTCAAAAAAGGATTTTCGTACTATGAGGGGAGTCGAGAAGTCTTGATAACCCTTACATTACTAATGGAATATTTATTAACCGAGCCGTTAATTAGATTGGATAACCAAAGGGGAGTCTAACTCTTAGTAATTGTGGAGAAACTACTTTAATCTACAAAGTCACAACTGTCTTTGTCAGATATTAGATCAATATTTGATTGTATAATTCAATCTAAAAAAGTGGCAAAAAAACTTCTGTTCAGTAACCCCCCATAATCGACTGTCTCTCCATTTTTTTACAGAGACTAAATATCAAATGGAAAAAAGGAAAAAATAGAGGTATGTGTGTGATAGATATAGATATAGATAATGATCTACCTTGGTTATATACTATAGTTTTGATTCCATTCCGTTTTTTATGAATGAATTATGACGGGTAACAAAAGAATAGTTCTTTTTATTCCTACATGCATGCTATATTAGTAAGACTCCCTTGGCCGCGGGGTCATTGCATATTTTGCTTGTGCTTAATCTTTCCCAATTATACTCGAAATCATAATGATAAGAAAATTTGTATCAAAATTGATTAGAAGTGCATTTTGAGGGTTGGTTCATTAAAAAAAGAGTTTGGGGTAAGAATTCCCTTTTGACTATACACCCTAGATTTCACTATTATTAGTGAACAATAATGGAAGAATTCCTTTATATTCATATAGATAGGGTATATAATTCACATGGATATAGTAAGTCTCGCTTGGGCTGCTTTAATGGTAGTCTTTACCTTTTCCCTTTCACTCGTAGTATGGGGAAGAAGTGGACTCTAGAAGTACTATTACTGTAATTGCGGTAAGTAATCAACCTTTATCAATTGTTTTATAGATCATTTTTTTACAAAGCATTTTCTTTTAACTTTTTTAATTAAAATAATGTCAATCAAACAGATATTTCAATGATTCCCATGTTTTTATTTCGGAAGGGGATACGGGTGGGGGTGGTAAGAAATTTTAATTTTCCAAAATTATATATTTCGCCGAAGGGCTCTTATCAGACTTTCTTATCAGACGTACAATGAGTAACAACAGACCACTTCTTTTTCTTTGTATTTTATTTGTTTGCCTCTTTAATTAATTAAATTAAAGAAAAAGGTGTTCTGTTAGTAATATTAAGTGGATGCGTACTTTCTGGGGTAAAGAACATATACACATTGGTTGTTCAACAAGATACTACGCATAATAAAATCTTGCTCCGGGCGAGTCACATATTGTGTACTCACCTCTTGCTTGATTGTTGTAGCAATTGGATTTATGCCTTATTGACAGCGACTCATTTAATACCGTGGTGTTACAAATTGGTAGGGTTTACTACTCCTTTTCTAAATTTGAAGAAGTTCCCATACTCCTTTCTGTTATCGACTCAATCAAGTACTTCTTTGGTTTGATTATTTCAGATTGATCGAAATCAATACAAATCACAAAAATAAATGTAGCAAAGAAATCGAACCGGGGCTTTATATATATTCTATAGATAGAATTCGATCGACATGAAGATAGATATTGTAGATTGATTTATATTAAGCCTGTATCTTTATACACTACAAAACCGCTAATCTAATAGATAGTATGGTAGAAAGAAAAATATATCAATCTTTCTTTCTACCATATTATATTATAAAATCTCATAGAATACTATTGATTCTAGCCTGCGTATTTAATTGAAGATTTAAGAAACGAAATTGGAATCCTTTGTTTATTTCTTAAATCATTCTCATTGATAAAGACCTAAGAAGTCAAGTTTCGTTTAAATTAATCGTTTTGGCTGACCGTTTTTACATATATGATAAGTAAAAAAGCAGTAGGAACTAGAATGAAGAGTGCAGTAGCAATAAATGCGAGAATATTTACTTCCATAATCTTTTTGGTTTTTACTTCGCAATAACTCGAGATTTAATCCCATAGAGATAATCAAAAATTCGCCTGTAAATTCAACGGGATGAATTACATATCGATGATATCAAATCGTATCAATATTATGAATAACAATATATAGTCTTTCAAATCACTTCATAGTATAACATAGGAAGATTGTTTATACATACTCAATAAAAAGTGGAATTCCTAATCGAATCAAGAAATCTTTTTATTTATTATTCTTTTCCATTCTTTCTACAACCTACCGTCTTCTTTGGACAATCGTCGGATGAAATCTCATCTGACCGTTTTCCACTTACATTGCATTGACCCCATAAAAAATAACAACAATAGAAGTCAAAAAAGGGGGAGAAGGGGTTAAACTCGAAACTCCTATTTTTTTATGATTTGCTTACAATAAAAGTGTGAAAAAGCGAAATTCCGGTTCAATTTTGTAGTGTACAAGAAAAGAATTCTAGTTGTGTATGTGCTCCCGAGAAACGTCTGATACTCCATCCCATTAGATATAGGATAGGCAATAAATTAAAAGACCAGACGCAGTACGCTATCCCTTGGAATCCGGAAATATGAAGTAATGCAAATTTATATATTTGTTTGTGTTTGATGAAAAATAACGAAAAAAGAAAAAAAGACCTATTTTGAGAAGGTTGAATGACTGAAATTCTATTCATTTAATTGTGCCTCTTTTGCCAAAAAATTTAAATGCATAGATGAGTTGATGTATTTATTTGATCCGTCGGGACTGACGGGGCTCGAACCCGCAGCTTCCGCCTTGACAGGGCGGTGCTCTGACCAATTGAACTACAATCCCAGGGGTATAAGGTATACCGCATCAATATTTTGAGGATTGAATTCAAACCTATTTTTTAATTTTCGTGTTGTAACAGAGACACGGGTTATATTGTGATATCAGCATGGCTATACACGTTCTTTTTGGCGAGAGCGACACAAATTACATGACTAGTTATCCTTTCTTTAATTGCAAATCGATTGATTTTTTCGTTTCCTTAGACTTTTTTTATATTGACAGATACTGATATGAATCTAGAGCATTATAGTATCTAGATCCGATTTTTTTGTTCCAAAAAAATCGAGCAGGTAGATATATAGAAAAATGGAATTCTTTTATTCCCACATATCGTACGTTCGGGAAGACAAAAATTTGCATCTCACGGTCTTTGAGCGAATTCTTGGGCCGAGCTGGATTTGAACCAGCGTAGACATATTGCCAACGAATTTACAGTCCGTCCCCATTAACCGCTCGGGCATCGACCCATGAAAAACCAATTCCATTTTCTAGGCTTATTGATAATGCATGCTCAACTTCCTTTTGTAGTGCCCTACCCCCAGGGGAAATCGAATCCCCGCTGCCTCCTTGAAAGAGAGATGTCCTAAACCGCTAGACGATGGGGGCATACGTGTCCGACCGCCAGTATACTCTAAGCATAGTATTAACAGTTTTTCTAAATTGTCAATAGAGTCAATCGAATGTAAGAATATGATTCCCTACAAAGGATCCTTCCGCCCTGCATGATTCCTTAGAGTTTTTTGATTCGTCATTCCTATTTATGAATTCTTAATTCTAACCAACATTCCATTTGATTCGGTATATTATATAAAGCCATTATCATTATACATATTATTTTGTTTATTAGTTATTAGAATATATTCTCATTTCAAAACGTAAAAATGAATACTAAATCGAAATTCAATAGGAAAGAAAAATGAATAGTTTCGATTCAATATCTAGAAAAATTTTCTTACAAATAGAACTAAATATGAGGGGAAGGTTTGTGGAATGGTTTATACACCACACCTCGAAACAACTTTCAACTCTATTTTTCCACTTTATGGATTCATTCGTTTTTTATTTTAAGAAGAAATGTGCCTTTGTAGTAAACAATAAAAGAGAAACCCGCGAGCCATAAAATTTTGGAAATTTTTTGTATTAATTAATAATTAATTAAGGGAACAAATCGAACTTCTCCAGCACACGAGTTAATGAAATTTCTTTGATCTATGTCGAATTGGTAGGTATATATATATATCAAGTGATTTTTTTCTGATGGGTCTCAAAAGAAAAAAACGAGGGTCGGCTTGGTTCATTGAAGTGATAGTTTAAAAAGATCAATAAATCATTAGCCGCTATGAATTTACTTTATTCTCTAGTCTAGTCTATAATAACTTATTATATTATGCAATATAGGGGGAGAGAGATATCTTATCCGCATCGGGATTCATTCAGGAATTCTGTTAAAGGGCCCCCTTAACTCAGTGGTAGAGTAACGCCATGGTAAGGCGTAAGTCATCGGTTCAAATCTGATAGGGGGCTTTTTACCTTCTCTTTTTTTCATAAAACCCGAGTCGTAGTATTCATATTTGAACGTAGAATATGTTTATATTTGCTTCTTGCTATTTTTAAAGAAAAAAGGAAACAACTGTATAATATATAAGCAATATAAGTATAATACGTTCTAGTAGTTGAACATTTATTC